CTCGGATAGAGTATTAGAACGGAAAGATCCATGAGATAATGAACTATTGGTTCTAAGCCATCTCTCGCGATCACTCAAGTATTCGAGGCACATTTCTTGCAACTTCTTGTTGACCCAGCCTTTATATAGAGATACAGAAGAAGCTTTGAAAGGAGGCATCAGCTCTACCAAAAAATTGGAGAATGGTTGATGATATGATGAAAAATCAGAATCAGAGACAAAGGGCTGATCTTTGAATAGGAAAAGGAATGGATCCGCAGCCTCAGGGTTCCAAAGGAATTTTTTTAGTTGAGAAACCCAAAAGCCCTGTCCTCCCTCGCTATCTCGCATCCAGTAATACTTGGTTCCACTCTGCCAGAACTCCCAATCATCATCATCCTCTTGAGAATATTCGATACAATCAAATAGTTTGCCACAAGGAGGGCGCCATAGTCTAGGAGCCCAAACTATTTGATTGTAGAAAAGCATCTCTTGCGGGTCGAGGGCGAGGGCTCCTTCCCCTTCTGCAAACTCCGATTCGTCTTTTTTAAAGATAGAACAAGATCTTTTTTGCATCATATCTAACGGATTCCTTGGTTCGGACCGAAGAAGCCAGGATCCTACCAGAGCGCCTTCTATTTCTAATAGGCTATCAACTAGATCAGAATCATTCTCAACGAATCTATCAGAAGTGATCCAACTGTTTTCATCGGGTCCGGGTGGAGACCAAAGATCTTGAGCGACCGATCCGGCAGAACAACTCAAAAGATAAAGAAGTATCGTTAATTTCTTCATGCTCGTTCCAAGTTCGTAGTACCATTTGTACAAATAAGAAAACCCTTCATTACATGATTTCTTCTTCATATAGATAGATATAGGATCTGTGCAGCAATTACTTAGAAGTACATTTTGTGCAACAGCCCTTCCTATCTGATAGAAAAGGATCCCATGATCCGGAACCGATCTTACATGGGATCGCAAATCCCAAGTTTGTCTATGAAGAGCTAATCTAATTGTATTAGTTTCTAGAATTGATTTCTTCTGTGTAATACTAATTGATAGGACCTCGTTGGTAAGTGCTACAAGATCTCGTGCATTGGAACCCATGGTTATGGACCCGAATCCGTTAGCATGGAACATTTTATTTTCCGAGTGAAATCCCCTAGTATATAAAAGATTGAAAAAGTGCTTCCGTTGTTGTGGACTAAGAAGCCTTCGTATCTTAATGCATGTATTGAATTTCTTCGGATCTATTAGAACGGGATCCACTAATTGGGGAAGATGAGTCGAAGCAAAAACAAGAATATTTCTAGTGGTTTCACAATCCCCGTAGAGACTGGAGAGAAAGTTCGTTAATAGACCGAGGGATAAGTAATTCGACTCATTCAAATACAGATCATGAATGTTTGGAATCCAGATTATGCAAGGAGACATTGTTTTTGCTAATTCGAATTGACCGAGGATATCAAATCGGATTACTTTCAGCAGCATATTATCCATAGTTACCACATCCGCGATAGTTTCCAGCTCCGTATCAAAGTTATCACTATCGATATCGATATCATCATCAATATAGTCATAATCCTCATCAGGATCGGTATCCTCATCCATAAAACAATATATAGGCCTGTCAGACAGGCCCCTGTCCGGAAATACCGTAATGAAAGGAACATAGGAGTTTGTCGCTAGGTATTTGACCAAATGTGATCGTCCAGTTCCTATAGAACCTATCACTAAAATACCCCTTGAGGGGGATAGGTCTAAGCGGAGTGAAAAGGGTTTTCCACGAGATGGGGTTTGTGAATAAGTGATTGTCCGATAATTAGCAAGGAATATCCGTTTTTCTGCTAAACAGGATCCATTGAACTCATAATTCATTAGATCCTTTTTATGAATGTCAACTAAGTATCGTAAGGAAATTAATCCCGGTTGTTCAATTATTTGATAATCGAGATCATTCTTTGATACAGGATGACTATGAGTCAGACTCCATAGAATTTGATCAATCCTTTTTTCGGTCGTTAAGGTGGAGAACTGAACCGCCAAGTCTCTTTCGTCCTCATCAATCAAATCATTGATCGTAACCCAGGATTCTACTCTGTCTTCAATCCAATCACTGTTCACGTTTTTTCTTTCTCTTATCAATGAATAGATCTCTTTACTTGTACGACTTAGATGTCTCGTATTTCTCGAAAAAGTGATGGTATTTGATATGATACTTATGAGATCGATATTCCAATCTAATTGTTCCAGAGCAAAGAGATTATTTAACAAGAAAGAATTCAGTTCATATTCATATTCAGATTCAGATTCAGATTCAGATTTAGATGTAGATGTAGGATACCTATACAGAAGTTTTTGCAACTCAATCATGTATGATGGAATCATCAAAGATTTGATCTTTTCTAACTCTGTCTGTAACTCATTAGAGACTCGGGAAACAAAGAGAAGATGCGTACGAACGAGATATCCAGCAACAAGAAGAAGGAAAAGGATTGAATAGAGGAACTCCCGAGCATTTGTTGATCTCAGATGTGTCAATATCATTGAAACGGGTGACTCATTATTTCGATGAATCATTTCTTCGGACAGAAGAAGATTCTGTAAACACTTACTCGAAATCTCACTTATCAGATTCCATTGTGGAAGAATCGTCCACCATTTTTTAATTAGCCGTGATATATCTGATCTATGCATAATAGAATTCAAAATGGATACCAATTTTGGACTACTACTTAGTATCGACAATCGGTCTGAAAAAATATCTAAAAGGACGGAAGTTAGATATTTGCACCCTGTCGAAGTAAGGAACCATGGCATATATGTTTGGAACAGATTCCATTTTGAAAAAGCACTATCCCGTTGTTGAGAGGTTCTATACATCTGCCCTTTCTCAACGCATTTCTTTAGATAAAGACTCCGTTTTTTCCTCAGATAAAGACTCTGTTTTTTCCTCTTTACGTATGGTAAATTTTTCTCAGAACATGGAGTGTGAATCAAACCAATGTTTGAATTGAAACTGAGATACTGATGCAAGTTCTTCCCTTCTGAATCGGATAGATTCATATCTGAAAGAGGCTGACAATAAGTTCTTTCAAAATTGACTATTTGTTCCTCTGTTAGAGGTGTTCCAGAAATGTCTGCGATCGAGTAAAGAGCTCTACGAACGAATGGATCGGGTCGAATTGGAAAACGGAAAGATTTGTACAAGTTATACGTTTCGTCACCACTTTGTGGAAAATCGTTAGGTATGAATATGTCAGATACCTGTGAATAAATCGGTAAAAGATGTTTTTTTTTACCGACGCACAAAGAAAATATTTTGTTGCGAATGAACAAGATATTGAGGAATTGTCCATATGTACGATCATAATTATTGATACGGGTCTTTTCCACATAAAAGGGGAATCTTTTGTTACAATAGAACCAGAAGTGATGTGGATTATTCAAGAATCGAAGTTGATTTGCTTTATAAAAAGACGATATCAATGAACTTCTATGAAATGGTTTCACGGGATTCAGCCAATTGTCTCGATCGTGGGATATCATTGAGAAATAGGAATCCGTGTTAGCAAAGGATTTGCTGCGATTCTTTCTAGTATGGAATGAGTCAATCATCCACTTTGGTATCTTATTGAACAAAAATGGTGATATTGTTCCTCCATTGATCAAGAATTTCGATCTTTGGGAAGTATCATGATCAGGTTTCAATTTATGCAAATGAATGATTTGAACACCTATTGATTTTAACAACTGATTGCAGAGCGGCTCATTCGGACCTTTCAATTCATAGATGTGGATCTCGGACCTATGAATGGGGCTATTCCCGATACTCACAAAGAACAAAGGAAGTGACTTGGACAAAAAGAAACGAAGTGGCTTGGACAAAAAGAGAAGTGACTTGGACAAAAAGAAACGAAGTGACTTAGACAAATCTTGTTTGTCGATAGCCTCGGACCAATTAATCGAATATTGATTAATACGTAATTGATCAAACACTACTTGAAAACGGTTCTTCTGTTCAGAAACGAAATGTTCCAAATGTTCCTGGAAATTCTTACTCCCGTTGGACCATTTGTATCTATATGCATTAGGATCCCGATTCATGGATCTCTCGGTTCGAGAAATAAGAGGATCAAACCATTTCTTCTGACTCTTTTTCAAATTCGATAAATGTTGGTTGATCGTATATTTCATTATAGTTATATGATTCAGAGTATCATTTCCTATTTGATCCCTTTGAATTCCATATTCGAAGTTGCGATCGGATCTATTCATTAAAAAGAATCGATTCAATACATTTCTTATGTACCCATAGGCGCTATATTGGATTTGAATCAGATTTCGGATCAATCTATATTGATTGACTGCCTCCATTATGTTGTTGCTAGCAAACAAATCATTCCCGCAGTGGATCCAGACCGGTTTTTTTCTGATGCTTCGATAAAAAAAGGCATTCTCTTCATAAAAAAGAGGAGGTAGAACCAATAAAGATTTCTTTTTCGATTCATCCTTTGTTTTTTCCTTTCCATTCACTAATTTTTTTTGATCTAATCCGCAGGAATCAATCGAAAAGGCAAATCCCCTATGATACACCAGATCCGGCTCGGTTATTGATAGAGTGAATAGATCTGCCATTTCTTGAAATCTCTCTTCTGATTCAAAATCGTGGTGTAATGTGTACCCCCCCTTGTTCCGATCGTGGAATAGATGAAATAAATCAAAAAATGGATTTTTGTTCAAGAATGAAATCTTATTGGAACTGTCCATATCTGGTTCATCCTTCGGAACCATATCACATCCCGGATCTGATGAAATAGGATGAATTGAGACGGTATTTTGTAAATAAGTAATTATCTTGAATATATCAACCATTTCTTTATTTTCTGATCGCCGGGAAGAGACAAAAGAAACATCTTGTTGTTTCTTCAACCATTTCTGATCTCTAGTGGACCTGTCAGTAGGATTCGAACCCATATGAAGTTCTGACCATCTGTCAGAGAAAAAAGAACGAATTGATC